AGTACAAAAAGCTATTTGTTAATATGCAACGTTATAATGTGTTTTAAAAAAAGTGTTGTACTAGTGGAGAGACTAATATTGAATTTATCACAATATACACGATATATATACAATGAATATTTGGGTTTGGGTTATGGCACCCTATTTTAACTATCCCACAAAGGCAAAAAGATTAGGAGAACATCTTATTCAGCTGACCTAGGAACTTTTTAGAGTTTAGTTAAAATAAATTAGTTTAGAATGTAAAATTTTTTCCGGTTTCGGGGTTTGACGGGAAAATACAAGGTTTTACAGGAAAAATTAATTTGGGGGGTAGGGGGGTTTAGCGCGCGGAAACGTCCTTAATACAGATTAGTCTCAACCTGGGTGGTAAATAACAGAAGAGTTGAGGAACACATTGTGATTAAGGCTAAAATATGTCAATCCTGCATTCATTTATAACACCATGAGATAATACTTCGTGTACGTCTTAGCCAATAAAACGTATGTTCTACCCGGTTACGTAATATGCGCTGTTAGCCACTACTGAGATGCTAATGAAGGCCAATAAAAAAAAAAAACCATGTATGCAGTCCAATTAGGAACTAGGCTGGGCTGAGGGCAAGATGGACTAACGCATAGAAATGATGCTTTACTGAATTACACTAGGGACTAGTATTAGGTTAAGGTCCCACAGATTCACTATCGGCAGATGCTTTTTAAACTTCATCAGTAATCCGGCCTAGGCCCAGGTACGGTAGATTCAGGGCATCTTGCATCAGACATCACTCCAGGTTGGGCAAAGTGAGGAGGGGTTGAAATCACCGTCTCTGCTAGAATTAGTTAATTTTGGTTAAAAAATTTTAACACTGCTTGTTTGATTTTTATTTGTTTGACGACACTGAGGTTATCATGAAGATAGAGGATTAAGGTTGCTAGTTAAAATAAATATTCGTATTATATTACTATATTATGTACGTTTATACATTATTAAGTTGAAGTTCATAAATTATATGTTTTTGGCAAATCTTGTTAATATTCAATATATGTTAGATTTTAATGATTGATGATTATTAATTTTTTGTGATTAGCATTATTTAAAATGTTTATCATATATGTATGTTTGTTGATAATTTATAAGTAGATACGGTATTATATGTTGTTGTGGAAGAATACGATTAATAAACATTATGGTTGTATGGTATTCTGAGTGAAACAGTACGTATGGGTATTAAGCGCAGGAGATGTACAACTGGAACAATAAATATTTATTAGACAGGGGGTATATAAATTTATGCTCTAAAAACATATTATGTATATAAACATAGAATATGTTTAATTCTTGATGTTTAGTTGAATATATTAGACAGGGGGTATATAAATTTATGCTCGATATACATATAATGTAAATAGTGCATAGCGTTACATAGTGCATATGACGGGAGATAATTTAATCAGAATGTTGGCTTTGGGGGTCAATAGTGGAGGTTTAATTCCTTCTTTCTCGATCAGCTAACAACTGCCAAAAAAGTCTTGAGGAGGGTGTTAGCCTCCAATCTTCGGCTTACAAGACCGATGCTTTAGATTAAGCTATCAGGACTATCAGTTTAATAATTTATTCTCTACTCACCCGACAAGTGGGAATATGATAATAAAGATTGAGAAGTAGATTACCGAGGCTGATTGTCCAATTATGATGTATGGGTCTTCAACTGGTTGGCCTCCGATTCAGGTTAAGATTAGTGTATCTGCTACTAAGGCTCAGAATATAATTTGTGTTAATGGTCGGAACATTAAGCTTCGTTGTTTTGATGTGTGAAGAAGGGGCATGAGAGCTAGGATCAGGATAGAAAGAACAAGGGCTAATACTCCGCCTAGTTTATTTGGAATTGATCGTAGAATAGCGTAGGCAAAAAGAAAGTATCATTCTGGTTTAATATGAGGGGGGGTGACTAGGGGGTTAGCAGGAGTGAAGTTATCAGGGTCACCTAATAAATTTGGGGAAAATATGGCTAAAAGGGTAAGTGCTGTGAGTATAATTAGGAAGCCTAGAAGATCTTTATAGGAGAAGTATGGGTGGAAAGGAACTTTGTCTGGGTCTGAGTTTAGTCCTGTTGGGTTTGTAGACCCTGTTTCGTGTAGAAACAGGAGGTGGAGGATGCTGGCTCCAGCAATAACAAATGGGAGGAGGAAATGAAAAGCAAAAAATCGAGTTAGGGTTGGGTTGTCTACAGAGAAACCTCCCCAAATTCATTGGACTAGTACGTTTCCGATGTACGGAATAGCAGAAAGAAGATTAGTAATTACTGTAGCTCCTCAAAAGGACATTTGTCCTCATGGAAGGACATAGCCGACGAATGCTGTAGCTATTACTAGAAATAGGAGAATAACACCAATGTTTCATGTTTCTTTGAACAAGAACGAGCCATAATATAGGCCTCGTCCGATATGCAGGTAAATGCAGATAAAGAAGAATGAGGCTCCGTTGGCATGGAGATTTCGGATTAATCAACCATAGTTGACATCTCGGCAGATATGGGCTACTGAAGAAAATGCTATTGATGTGTCTGCTGTATAGTGTATTGCTAGAAAGAGCCCTGTAACGATTTGGGCAATTAAGCAAACTCCAAGAAGAGACCCAAAGTTTCATCATGATGAGATGTTTGATGGGGCTGGAAGGTCGATGAAGGAATTATTAATAATTTTAATTAATGGGTGTGATTTACGGATGTTTGGTGCCATTAGTTCCTATAGTTGAATAACAACAGTGGTTTTTCAGATCACAGGTTCTGGTTAGAATCCTGGTGGGAATTATGATTTATATAATTTCTTTTTCAATAATTGTGTTGGTCTTAGGGCTGGTAGCTGTTGCCTCAAACCCATCTCCTTATTATGCTGCTTTGGGGTTGGTAATAGCGGCAGGGGCTGGGTGTTTAGTGATTGCTGCGTTTGGGTCTTCATTTTTGTCTATTGTTCTTTTTTTAATCTATCTTGGTGGGATGTTGGTGGTGTTTGCTTATTCGGCAGCTTTGGCAGCTGAACCATATCCTGAAGCATGGGGAAGTTGGTCAGTTGTATTTTATGTATTGGTTTATTTAGTGAGTGTTTTGGTGTGATACGTGTTTTTAGGTGGAGTTGAGGTTGATGGTATAAATAAGTCTGGTGAATTAGGAGGTTATGTTATGCGCGGTGATTGGGTAGGAGTGGCTTTAATATACTCGTGTGGTGGGTGGTTATTGTTCATTGGTGGGTGAGTTTTGTTGTTAACTTTATTTGTGGTGTTTGAATTAACTCGAAGTCAGTATGGTGGGAGTCTTCGTGCATTAGAGTAGGGCAATAATAATTGCTGAGGTTATTAAAAAAAGGGTTAGGTAAGTTTTGATAAGTCCTTGTTGAATATTTGAAGTGGTTTTAATTATTGGCAGTTGTTGGTTTGCCAGTCCCTGAGGGCCTGCTTTTTCGTATCAGGATATATCAATTAGATGAGTTGCAATATTTTGTGCTAAGTTAAGGTTAGTTTTTGGTAGGGCTCGGTGAATAATAGTCGGAAAAAATCCAAGCAGGTTGGAAAAAGAGTGTATATTAGTTTTTGATTCTTTGTTTATAGAAGTTGTTAATTTAGATAAATCTATAGCAATAATTAACCCGGTAATAGTTACAACAATAGCTGCTTGTTTTGCAAGGGTTGGTATAGTTATGATAGGAGAGCTGATTGGTAGTATATTGGATGAAATCAGCAGTCCGGCCAGGATGCTTCCTCAAGCCAATCGTTTAATGGGGTTGATCACTGCTTTGTTGTTCTCGTTAATAGGAGAAAGTGAGTTTAATCGTGGGTGGCCCATAGATGCGAAGAAAACAATTCGAAAGCTATAAATGGCTGTGAATGATGTTGCAATTAGTGTTAATGCTAAGGCTCAGGTATTAGTTTGAGAAGTGTTAAGGGCTTCAATAATGGCATCTTTTGAGAAGAAGCCTGCTAGAAAGGGGGTTCCTGTGAGGGCTAAACTACCAATTGTTAAGCAAGATGTGGTGACTGGTAGTGAGTGTTGTAAACCACCTATTTTTCGGATATCTTGCTCATCGTTAAGGCTGTGAATAATAGAGCCCGAGCACAGAAATAATATAGCTTTAAAGAATGCGTGGGTACAGATGTGAAAGAAGGCTAACTGGGGGAGATTAAGTCCAATAGTTACTATTATTAAACCTAGCTGACTTGATGTAGAGAATGCTACAATTTTTTTGATATCATTTTGAGTCAAAGCGCAGGCGGCCGTAAATAGTGTTGTGATGGCCCCCAGACATAGACAGATTGAAAGTGCAGTTTGATTATTATTTATAATTGGGTGAATTCGGATGAGTAAGAAAATCCCTGCAACTACCATTGTGCTAGAGTGAAGTAGGGCAGAAACAGGAGTAGGTCCTTCTATTGCGGCAGGCAGTCAAGGGTGAAGGCCAAATTGTGCAGATTTGCCGGTAGCTGCGAGGATTAATCCAAGGAGTGGTAGTGTAAGGCTATCTGTATTAAGTATAAAGATTTGTTGTATCTCTCATGAGTTAAAGTTTATTGCTAGTCAAGACATACTTAAGATTAGTCCGATGTCTCCAACTCGGTTATAAATTACTGCCTGAAGGGCTGCTGTGTTTGCATCAGCTCGGGCGTACCATCACCCAATTAAAAGGAAGGATATGATTCCAACTCCTTCTCACCCAATAAAAAATTGGAAAAAGTTGTTGGCCGTTACTAGAATGACTATAGCTACAAGGAATGTTAAAAGGTATTTAAAAAATCGAGTAACTAATGGATCTGAGGCTATATATCAGGTGGCGAATTCTAGAATAGATCATGTTACAAATAGAGCAATAGGGAGGAAGATTGAGGAGTAAATATCAAACTTAAAGCTAATGTTAATGTCAAAAGTATTAATGTTTATTCAGTGTAAGTTAGTGGTGATTGATTCTAGGCCCTGGTCTAGAAAAATAGTAAGTGGAACCATGCTAATAAAAAAAGCTGTTTTTACTGATGTTTTGATTAAGTGGTGGAGGTTAAAAGTATTTATATTAAATGTTGACAAAAAAATAGGTAAAATTAAAATTGAAATTGTAATTAGTATAGAGGAGTTGAAAATTAGTGGAAAATTCATAGCTTTTACTTGGATTTGCACCAAGAGTTTCTGGTTCCTAAGACCAGCGGATAGACTGTTTTCCTTTAAAAGCCGAACAAGCCGTGGAATTGAACCACGGAACTAAGTAATTAGCAGTTCTTAGGGTCCCAGCCGAGTTCGGTTGATAAGAGGGGTTTAACCTCTAACTCTAGAATCACAATCTAGTATTTATTAAACTATATCTACAGAAAAATAACCCTCAGATTAGTTCTGGTTTTATTATTAAAGGAATAATTGGGATCAAGTGCATAGTTAATAAAGTATGTTCTCGGGTGTGTGTTGGGTAAATTGCATTAAGATGTTCTGGGGTTACTCCTCGTTGCGTTATCAGGAATATATAAAGGGAATAACTGGCTGTTAGCAGGGTGCCAAGCCCTGTTAGAATAATGGTTCAGTTTGATCAGTTAAATAAAGCTGTTATAATAGTGATTTCTCCTATAAGGTTAGGAGATGGTGGTAGAGCCATGTTGGCGAGGTTGGAGATTAGTCACCAGGTACCCATTAGTGGGAGGATGGTTTGTAGTCCTCGTGATAAAATTAATGCTCGACTGTGCGTTCGTTCGTAATTCGTATTTGCTAAACAGAATAGGGCAGATGAGATTAGACCGTGGGCGATTATTAAGATTATTGCTCCTGTTAAGCTTCATGGGGTTTGGATTATTGCTGCTGAAATAACTAAACCTATATGGCTCACAGATGAATAGGCGATTATGGATTTCAGATCTGTTTGTCGCAAGCAGATTGAGCTGGTTATGATAATACCTCATAGTGATAAAATAAGAAATGGGTAAGCCAATTCTTTTATGGCGGGGGAAAGTGTAATTGAAATTCGAATAATACCATACCCGCCAAGTTTTAAGAGAATAGCAGCAAGAACTATTGAGCCAGCAATTGGGGCTTCTACATGGGCTTTAGGAAGTCATAAATGAGTTCCGTATAAAGGTATTTTTACTATAAAGGCCAGTAAGCAGGCAAATCATCATGATTTATTAGCTCAAGATATAGGAGTATGATTAGGGAGAAGTTGAAGAAGGTTTATAGACAGTGTTCCTGTAGATGAATATAATGATAAAAGGGCAACCAGAAGAGGGAGAGAGCCAGCCAGGGTGTAGAATAAAAAATAAGTGCCTGCGTTTAATCGCTCGGCCTGGTTGCCTCAACGTGTAATAATAATTAGTGTGGGGATTAATGTAATTTCGAATATAATATAAAATAAGATTAGCTCTGTTGCTGAGAAAGCTATAATTAGTGATAGTTGAAGAAAGATGAGTATGGTAATAAAAGTTCGTTGTCGTGATACAGGTTCTGTTGTTAAGTGGTTTTGACTTGCAAGAAGTATTAATGGGAGAAGTCAGCAGGTTAAAATTAGTAATGGGGTGGAGATCTGGTCAATGGATATTAAGTGGTTTGAGAAGTGGGTTGTTTCAGATTGGTTAAAAAATCATGTTAAGCTAAGTAATGAGATAAGAAGGCTTTGAGAGGTTAAAGAAGGTCATAGTCATTTTTTATTTATTAACCATGTCGACGGAATTAGCATAAGTGTTGGTAGTAAAATTTTTAGCATTGTAGAAGGTTTAGGTTAAATAATTTATCTGTTCCGTGAGTTCGTGTGGTGGCAACTATTAGGGCTAGTCCTGTTGCGGCCTCACAGGCTGAAAAAGTAAGTATAAGTATAGGGATCAGTGAAAAAGAGAATGTTATGGTCATAGTCGGTCAAGTGCATAGCCCAACATATATGGATAGTATTGTGCCTTCTAGACAGAGTAGGGCTGAGAGTAAGTGGGAGCGGTTTAAGGCTAATCCTGTTAAACCTAAAATAAAAGCTGAGCAGAAGCTAAAATGGATAAGTGTCATAGAGTTGTTATGGGGTTTATCCATAATTTGTTGAGCCGAAATCAACTGTCTTGTTTGGACTAACAACTCACTCAGCTCATTCTAGGCCGCCTTGTAGTCATTCATAAATTAGGCCTAGGGTAAGAAGGGTTAGAATTAAAGCTGCTCATAAAATTACGATATTAGGTGAAGAAAGTTGTGCAGCTCATGGGGATGGGAGAAGAAGGGCGATTTCTAAGTCAAATAGGAGGAATAGAATAGCAATTAAGAAAAATCGTATGGAAAATGGTAATCGGGCAGAGCCCAGAGGATCAAATCCGCATTCGTACGGGGAGAGTTTTTCTAAATCTGGTGTGATCTGTGGGAGTCAAAAACTTAGGATTGCTAAGATAGTTGATAAAGCTAGAGCAATTGTTAAAATAGTGGCTGTCATTACTTTCTCTCAGATTTTAACTGAGACTTTGTGATTGGAAGTCACGTGTACTGGTTAATACTAAGAAAGTATGATCCTCATCAATAAATTGATACGTAAAGGAATAATCAGACTACGTCAACAAAGTGTCAATATCATGCGGCTGCTTCAAAGCCAAAATGGTGTTTAGATGTAAAATGGTATTGAATTTGTCGTATCAAGCAAACAGACAGAAATAAAGAGCCAATAATAACATGGAGGCCGTGGAATCCAGTTGCTACAAAAAATGTTGATCCATAAACTCCGTCTGCAATTGTGAATGGGGCTTCATAATACTCTATGGCTTGAAGGGCTGTGAAGTAGAGTCCAAGAAGGATTGTTAGGGCTAGTGATTGAATTGCTTCTTTTCGATCTCCATGTATGATGCTATGATGAGCTCATGTTACAGTAACTCCTGATGCTAATAGTACAGCTGTGTTGAGAAGAGGGACTTCAAATGGGTTCAGTGGGGTAATCCCTGTAGGTGGTCAGCATTCTCCAAGCTCGTATGTTGGAGCTAAACTTGAGTTGTAAAATGCTCAGAAAAACCCAACGAAGAAGAAGACTTCTGATGTGATAAATAAAATTATTCCATATCGTAAACCTTTTTGGACAGGCGGTGTATGGTGTCCTTGGAATGTTCCTTCTCGGATTACATCTCGTCATCATTGAATTATTGTTAAAACCATGGTAATTAGGCCTAGTGTGAGAAGAATAACTGATCCAAAGTGGAATCATATGGCTAAGCCTGATGTTAGGAGAAGAGCTGCAACAGCTCCTGTTAGTGGTCAAGGGCTTGGGTCGACTATGTGGTAGGCGTGTGCTTGGTGTGCCATTAGACGTTTTCTTGTAGGTAGAGGCTTAAAAGTAAGACGAATACGTATGCTTGAATTATTGCAACGGCGATTTCTAGAAGTGTTAATAGGAACAGAACAATTGATGTTAGGATGGCAACGGTAGGTATAATTGAAAGTAGCACGAAGGCTGCAGTGGCAATTAGTTGAATTAATAGGTGTCCAGCTGTTAAATTAGCAGTTAGTCGGACTCCTAAAGCTAATGGTCGGATAAAAAGGCTAATAGTTTCAATGATAATTAGTACAGGAATAAGAGGCGTGGGTGTTCCTTCTGGAAGAAGGTGTCCTAATGCAATGGTTGGTTGATTTCGTATACCGATAACTACTGTTGCCAATCACAATGGAACAGCTAAACCTATATTTAAGGATAGCTGGGTGGTTGGTGTAAAGGTGTATGGTAATAATCCTAAAAGGTTGAGGGATATAAGTAGGAGTATTAAGGATGTTAAAAGTAATGCTCATTTATGCCCTGGCGTGTTAATTGGCAAAAAAATTTGTTTAGTGAAGTTGTGAATAAATCACGACTGTAAAGTAATTAGTCGATTATTTAGTCATTTGTTAGATGGGTTGGGGAATAGTAATCATGGGACAAGTATTGCAATTGTGATAAGTGGAATACCTAAAATTACAGGGCTCATAAATTGGTCAAAGAAGCTTAGGTTCATGGTCAGGTTCAAGGATTGGGTTTAGATTTTTCTGTAGTTTGTGTGGTAGGTTCATTAAATGCTTTATGTTTTAATACTTTTGGAGGAATAATTGTTAAAAGGACAAATCAAGAGAAGATTAAGATTAGAAATCATGGGCCGGGGTTTAATTGTGGCATGTCACTAAGGGTGGTTGGGGATCACCAGTCTACAGCTTAAAAGGCTGTCGCTTAAACCCTATTTAGCTTCTTAGTGAAGCTTCTAGTATTGATGAAGATCAGTTTTCAAAATCGGTTAGTGGAACCGCTTCAACTACAATAGGTATAAAGCTGTGGTTGGCTCCGCAAATTTCTGAACATTGTCCGTAAAATACCCCTGGACGAGTAGCAATAAATGATGTTTGGTTTAATCGTCCTGGGATTGCGTCTGTTTTTACACCTAAAGAGGGAACAGCTCAGGAGTGTAGAACGTCTTCGGCTGTTACTAGAAGTCGAGTAGGGGACTCTATTGGAACCACTATCCGGTTATCAACCTCTAGTAGTCGGAATTGTCCCGGGGTAAGGTCGTTAGTTGGGACTATATATGAGTCAAATGACAAATCTTCATAGTTTGTGTATTCGTAGCTTCAATATCATTGATGGCCAATTGCTTTAATTGTTAGATGAGGGTCATTAACTTCATCTATTAAGTACAAAATACGAAGGGATGGAAGGGCGATCATGATAAGGATAATGGCTGGTATAATAGTTCATACTATTTCAATTTCTTGGGCGTCTATAGAGTTTGTATTAGTTAATTTAGTAGTTATCATAATGGTAATAATATAAAGGACAAGCGTACTAATAAGAAAAACGGCTATAAGCGTATGGTCGTGGAAGTGTAGTAACTCTTCTATGATTGGGGAGGCTGCGTCTTGAAAACCTAATTGTGATGGGTGTGCCATGTTGAGATGTGCTGGAGTTTAACCAACAACTCCACCTTGACAAGGAGGTGTAATATTTTACTAACATCTCGAATAGTTCATTAGTAAGAAAATGGCAGAGTGGTGATGCGACTGACTTGAAATCAGAACATGGGGGTTCGATTCCCTCTTTTCTCGTCTTTAATTGTTGGTTGGTTGAATTTGAACAAAGGCTGGTTCCTCAAAGGTGTGATATGGGGGTGGGCAGCCGTGAAGTCATTCGATGTTTGTAGATGTTAGTTCTGTTAGTGAGACTTCCCGTTTAGCTGCAAATGCTTCTCAGATAATAAATATTATTATAATTACAGCCACAAGAGAGATTAGGGATCCAACAGATGAAACAGTGTTTCACAATGTGTATGCGTCTGGGTAATCAGAATATCGTCGAGGCATTCCAGCTAGGCCAAGGAAGTGTTGAGGGAAGAAGGTTAAATTTACACCAGCAAATATTACCCCAAAGTGGATTTTTGCTCATGTTTCGTGCAGTGTATAGCCAGTAAATAGGGGGAATCAATGGACGAATCCTCCTATAATAGCAAATACAGCTCCTATGGAAAGGACATAGTGGAAGTGTGCTACTACATAATAAGTATCATGAAGTATGATGTCTAGTGATGAGTTGGCAAGGACAATGCCTGTTAAACCACCCACGGTAAACAAGAAGATGAAACCAAGGGCTCACAATATTGGAGCATCTCATTTAATTGTTCCTCCGTGTATAGTAGCTAGTCAGCTAAATACTTTTACACCAGTAGGGATAGCAATAATTATTGTTGCTGATGTAAAATAGGCTCGAGTGTCTACGTTAAGATCAACTGTAAATATGTGGTGGGCTCAGACAATAAATCCTAGAAGTCCAATTGACATTATTGCTCATACTATTCCCATATAACCAAAAGGTTCTTTTTTTCCTGAGTAGTAAGTTACAATATGGGAGATCATGCCAAATCCTGGTAAAATGAGAATGTACACCTCCGGGTGTCCAAAGAATCAAAATAAGTGTTGATAGAGTACAGGATCACCACCACCAGCAGGATCAAAGAAGGTTGTGTTTAGGTTTCGATCAGTTAAAAGTATTGTGATTCCTGCAGCTAAGACAGGGAGGGAGAGAAGTAAGAGCACAGCAGTAATTAATACTGATCAAACAAATAGTGGTGTTTGGTATTGTGATATAGCTGGAGGTTTTATGTTAATTGTTGTTGTAATAAAATTAATTGCTCCTAGAATAGACGATACACCAGCTAAATGAAGAGAAAAAATTGTTAAATCAACTGATGCTCCAGCATGCGCTAGGTTTCCAGCTAGAGGTGGATAAACAGTTCAACCTGTTCCAGCTCCTGCTTCAACACCAGATGATGCTAATAAGAGAAGGAAAGATGGTGGGAGGAGTCAGAAGCTTATGTTATTTATCCGGGGGAATGCTATATCTGGGGCTCCAATTATCAAAGGAACTAATCAGTTACCAAAGCCGCCGATTATAATAGGCATAACTATGAAGAAAATTATAATAAAAGCATGTGCTGTAACGATAACATTATAAATTTGGTCATCTCCAAGTAGAGTTCCTGGTTGGCTTAGTTCTGCTCGAATTAAAAGGCTAAGAGCGGTTCCGACCATCCCTGCTCAAGCACCAAAAACTAAGTAAAGGGTGCCAATGTCTTTGTGATTTGTTGAGAATAATCAACGAGTAATTGCCACAGGTAAGGTGGCCGAGTAATAGGCGGCGGGTTGTAGCCCCGTATACAGAGGTTCAAGTCCTCTTCTTCCCAAGCCCTGCGGTGTATGACATGCCAGATTGCAAATCTCGAGAAGCAAACGAAAGTTTGCCGGGGCTTCTCCCGTTTTCTTGTTTGTAAAAACGGGAGAAGTAGGATGAAGCTCGTTGGATTGAGCGTTTAGCTGTTAACTAAAATGTTGCGGGATCGAAGCCCGTCTTTCTAGAAAGGCTTTAGCTTAATTAAAGTGTTTGAGTTGCATTCAGTTGATGTGGGATAGAGTCCTGCAAGCCTTAATACAGAGATTAGGAGATTTTAACTCCTGCTTAGGGCTTTGAAGGCCCTTAGTCTAGTTAACTTAAATCTCTATATAACCATTAATGGTGAGATTGGAATAATAAATGAGGATAAGATTAGTAAAATTGCTAACAAAATAGTTGGTTGTTTAGAGTGATGTCGTCATGTAATTGTTATATTAGATGTGTTTGGTGATGATGTTAGTGTGACGACGTATGTTAGACGTAAGTAAAAAAATAAGCTAAGTAATGCTGATAGGGCTAATACTGTGGCTAAAATAGTTGTATTTTGATTAGTTAATTCTTGGAGAATAAGTCATTTTGGTAAAAATCCTGAGAGAGGTGGGAGGCCCCCCAGAGACAGAAGGGTGAGGAGTGACAGTGCTGTGGTAGTTGGAGATTTAGATCATGAAGTAGCTAAAGATGAAATTTTTGTTGATGAAATGGTTATTAGTGTTAAAAACATAGTAGAAGTTATAATTAAATAAATAGTTAGGTTCAGGATTATCAGCTGAGGTGAAAATGGAAGAATAGAGACTATTCAACCTAGATGTGCAACAGATGAAAAAGCTAGGATCTTTCGTAGTTGGGTCTGATTAAGTCCACCTCACCCACCGACTAGTGTTGATGTTAGACCAATTGTAAGTAGGAGTGGTGTGTTTAGTATAGGAGAAATTTGGTACAAAATAGCTATTGGGGCTAGTTTTTGTCATGTTGATAGGATTAAACCTGTAGTGAGGCTTAGTCCTTGAAGGACTTCCGGCAGTCAGAAGTGGAATGGTGCTAGTCCTAATTTCATGCAGATTGCAATAGTCATAGTTGCGCACGATAGTGGATTTGTTAGGTCTAGAATTGATCACTCTCCGGTTAATCAGGCGTTATTTAGGCTAGAGAAGAGAAGAAGTGCTGAAGCTGCTGCTTGTGTTAAGAAGTATTTTGTTGAGGCTTCAATGGCTCGTGGGTGCTTGTATTGAGTTATAAGGGGAATAATTGCTAATGTATTGATCTCAAGACCCATTCAGGCAAGAAGTCAATGACTGCTCGATACGGTAAAGATTGTTCCTAAGGCAAGACTGGTTAGTACAATTGATAGGGTGATTGGGTTCATTAGTAAAGGAAGGGGTTTAACCAACATGTTTGGGGTATGGGCCCAAAAGCTTTTTTAGCTGACTTTACTAGAGAGTGGTATAGTGGGAGTACGGAGGGTTTTGATCTCTCAGGTGCAGGTTCAATTCCTGTCTTTCTAAGGAGATGATGGGGTTTGAACCCATATGTTTCACTCTATCAAAGTGATCCCTGACTTTCGGGCACATTTCCTAGGTTTGTGATGGTAGGCCTAGCAAGGAGATTGGTAATGAAATATGTCATAGTGTTATTGCCAGTGTGACTGGAAGAAAGTTTTTTCATACTAAGTGCATAAGTTGATCATATCGAAATCGTGGGTATGATGCTCGCACTCACAGGAAGACTATAGACAAGATAGATGATTTGATTATTAGAGAGATTGTTGTTAGTTCTGGATGATTAATAAATGAAGACCCTAGAAATAGGATGGCAGATAGTGTGTTCATTATTAAAATGTTGGCGTATTCGGCTAGAAAGAATAGGGCAAATGGTCCTCCTGCGTACTCAACGTTAAAGCCTGAAACTAGTTCAGACTCTCCTTCTGTAAGATCAAATGGCGCTCGGTTTGTCTCTGCTAGTGTAGAAATATATCATATTGCTGCTATTGGTCACCCAGGGATGATTAATCATATTTGTTCTTGTGTTGTATTGAAGTTATACAAGGTGAACCCACCAGCTAGTAGAATTATACAGAGGAGGATTAATCCGAGTGTTACTTCATAAGAAATAGTTTGTGCAACTGCTCGTAGTGCTCCAATTAAGGCGTATTTAGAGTTTGATGATCACCCCGACCCGAGAATAGTGTATACTGTTAGGCTTGATAAGGCTAGAATAAAAAGGATTCCTAGGTTTAAATCTGCTAGTGAAAATGGTATAGGAAGGGGGGCTCAGATGGATATGGCTAAGGCTAGAGCTATAGTAGGTGCAATTAAGAATAAGGTTTGGGAAGAGGTAGAGGGTCGGATAGGTTCTTTAATAAATAGCTTGACTCCATCTGCAATTGGTTGAAGCAGACCGGTTGGTCCTACAATGTTAGGGCCTTTACGGTGTTGTATATAGCCTAAGACTTTTCGTTCGATTAAAGTTAGGAATGCAACTGCTAGAAGTACTGGGATTATATAAAGAAGTGGGTTAATTAAATGAGTAATAATGGTCAACATAGTTAGCGAGGGGATTTGAACCCCTGGTGAAAAGAGCTTAGGTCTTTCGCATTAGCCGGGCTCTGCCACGCTAGCTAGCCCTGGTCTTGGGTAGTATATTAGTTCTATTTTCAATTTAGTTGTTTTCACTGATGTAGAGGGAGGCTTATTTTAACATTGGCCTCATTTTTTCGGTCCTTTCGTACTAGAAAAAATACTTCATAGATAGAAACTGACCTGGATTACTCCGGTCTGAACTCAGATCACGTAGGGCTTTAATCGTTGAACAAACGAACCTTTAGTAGCGGCTGCACCACTGGGATGCCCTGATCCAACATCGAGGTCGTAAACCCATTTGTCGATAGGAACTTTTGAAATGGATTGCGCTGTTATCCCTAGGGTAACTTGGTTCGTTGATCAGTAGGACTGGATCAATTGCAGTCATAAATTTTGTTACTTAGAATAGTGGTTCTTGGTTAAGGGTTGTAAGCCCTATTCTTCAAGGAGGATTTTTTATTCTCCATGGTCGCCCCAACCGAAAACTTTAGGTCAATTTCTGCTTGTTTAATAGTTTTTCCTTATGGGTAAAATAGTTTGGCAGTTGCCTTTAGTTTAAAGCTCCATAGGGTCTTCTCGTCTTATGGTAATATCCCCGCCTCTGCACGGGGAGGTCAGTTTAATGGATTGGATGCAGGAGACAGTTGAACCTTCGTGGTGCCGTTCATACCAGTCTTTATTTAAAAGACAAGTGATTACGCTACCTTTGCACGGTCAGAATACCGCGGCCGTTGAACATATAGTCACTGGGCAGGCTGGACCTCTTATACATGATTGTTGGCAAGAGGCGATGTTTTTGGTAAACAGGCGGGGTTCATAATTTGCCGAGTTCCTTCTGCGTCTTTTAATCTTTCCTTAAATGTTCTTGTGTTAGATTAACGGTGTTTAGTGCATGGTTTTCTTGTTTTGTTATTGCAAGGATCTCAAAGAGGACGTTAAATATCAGTGACTTATTCGATCTGATTTACACTTACATTTTGGAGAATTGTATATTCACATTACTAGTTCTAGCATAAGTGCTTCTATATTAATATAGAACAGCTCAGTATAAATTACGGGTTTAGAATTTGCTATACTAATTAAAGGGTTTTATGTTGAGCGAGCTTTGACGCTTTCTTTTCAGGTGGCTGCTTTTAGGCCCACTGACTCAATTCCCTTAAGGATTATAATCTTTACCCAATATTGTAGGTTGTACCCTGTTTCAATCAGGCTGTACCCTGATTGAATAAATCCTAAGTTGATTTTTTACTTTATTTGTTAAAAATCTGTTTTAGGGTTGAACTAATATTCGTTTCCTGAGCAACCAGCTATCACTAGGCTCGTTTGGTCTGTCACCCCTACTCGGAGATCTTCCCACTCTTTTGCCACAGAGACGGGTTTGCTCTATAAAGCTGTCTCGGAGTAGCTCGCTTAGTTTCGGGTGGTCAAACTAAAATTCTTTTTGCTTGATTAGGACTGGCTAGACCATTATGCAAAAGGTACGAGGCTTATTCTCTGCTTTTTGTTGCTTTGTTAGTTATTTCACTTCTATTTCACCTTTCCCTTGCGGTACTTTTTCTGTAGCTATTAAGTCTTGTTTCTATCGCCTATACTAAAATTTTAAAATGGTTTAATTAGTGATTGATGAGGATGAAAAGTAATTGTTTGTTTATTATGGAATGCTAGGTTTTTGGCTCAAAGTAATCCGGGTTTAACAGATATTGTCTTGGTGTAAGCAAGAGGCTTTGGTTAAGCTATACTTTGGTTCCAAGCACACCTTCCGGTGTGCTTACCATGTTACGACTTGCCTCTTCTTAGTATTTGTTATGTGTTTATTTAAATTATATAGTTAGTAGAAGAGGGTGACGGGCGGTGTGTGCGCGCTCCAGGGCCATTTTAAAGAGAACTCTCTTGTTTCTCTTTACTGCTAAATCCGCCTTCCGATCTGATTTCATAAAGATCTTTCGTTTATTCTAAAGGATAGAAAATGTAGCCCATTTCTTTCCACTTCATATGCTACACCTTGACCTGACGTGTTGATGTTTGATCATTAAGCCTACTGGGAGTCTCTCACGAGGTGGGCTGGCGACGGTGGTATATAGGCGGGTTTGGCAAGAAGTGGTGAGGTTTAGCGAGGGGTATCGATTATAGAACAGGCTCCTCTAGGTGGGTTTGGAGCACCGCCAAGTCCTTTGGGTTTTAAGCTTAGGCTCGTAGTCCCCTGGCGGATCTTTGCGTAAGTAGTCAAAGTTTATGGCTAGGCATAGTGGGGTATCTAATCCCAGTTTGTTTCCTAGCGGTCGTGAGTTCAAGTGTGGGGGGGGGTAGAGTTACTTTCGTGAGTGTTCTTCAGACCAACGAAAGCGTGCGACAGCTTGGTTGGAGTTTGACTCTAGTTAGTAGTTACCTTAATCACGCTTTACGCCGAAAATAATCAACTTGAGTTTCTCGTATAACCGCGGCGGCTGGCACGAGATTGACCAACTCTATAAACTGTAACTGAATCGAGCTTTGTCTCGCTCATGTTCAATGTTTATCACTGCTGAATTCCCTTGTGGGTGTGGCATAGCAAGGTGTCATGGGCTTAAAGTAGTGCCTGATACCAGCTCCTTATCCCCTGTTAAAGAGGCTTAAGGGCATTTTCACAGGAGTGCGGATGCTTGCATGTGTAAGTTCAGAAAAAGTTGATTGTAAGGCTAGGACCAAACCTTTATGCTTTCGGAGCTTTTTAGGGCTCATCTCAGCATCTTCAGTGCTGTGCTTTATTTAAGCTACGTAAGC